ATAGCTCCATTGAGCCCCGTATCGGTTATAGAAGAAATTCCTATAAGTATGAAACCCATATGAGATACGGAGGAATAGGCTATTCTTTTTTTTAAATTCCGTTGGCCGGGAGATGTTGAAGCTGCATAGATTATTTGTATTGTGCCTACTATCATTAACCAAGGAGAAAATATAGAATGAGCGTGTGGTAATAATTCCATATTAATCCGAATCAATCCATACGCTCCCATTTTTAATAAAATTCCGGCTAGAAGCATACAAGTACTGTAATGCGCCTCTCCGTGGGTATCTGGTAACCATGTATGTAGGGGTAGAATCGGTGATTTGACAGCAAAAGCAATAAAAAATGCAATATATAATATTATTTCCAAAGCCACAGGATACGACTGATTAACTGATGTTTCAAAATTTAACGTTGGTTCATTAGAACCATATAAACCGACACCCAGAACTCCCATTAAAAGAAAAATGGAACCTCCCGCCGTGTACAAAATAAATTTTGTGGCTGAGTACAGACGTTTCTTTCCTCCCCACATGGATAGAAGTAGATAAACCGGAATTAATTCTAATTCCCACATGATGAAAAAAAGTAAAAGGTCCCGAGAAGAAAATGATCCTATTTGACCACTGTACATTGCTAACATCAAGAAATGGAATAATCGAGAATCCCGAGTAACAGGCCAGGCCGCTAAAGTAGCTAAAGTAGTGATAAATCCTGTTAATAAAACGGGTCCTATAGACAGTCCATCTATTCCTAATTTCCAACGGAAATCAAAAAAATTGATCCATTTATAGTCCTCTACTAATTGGATTAATGGATCGTCCAATTGGAAATGATAACAGAATGCATAGGTTGTTAGAAGAAGTTCTAACATGCATATACATATTGTATACCACCTAATTACCCTATTTCCTTTATGTGGAAGAAATAAAATTAAGGAACCCGCAAATATTGGTAAAACTACAATTATTGTTAACCAAGGAAATTTGTTCGTGGTAAAGACAAGATACACTTGGACCAGAAAAACCCGTGCTCAAAAATATTTTCTTTTTGGGCACAGGTTTTGGCGGTAAAAAAATAAAATGGACTCAAGTAGGGTTTTCTGTAACGTATTAATAAGCTATACCCATGCTGCGGGTTGTTTCATGCCATAAATAAACTCGAACACTCAAGAAATCCGTTGGGCAGGCGGATTCACATCTCTTACAACCAACGCAATCCTCTGTTCTTGGAGCAGAAGCTATTTGTTTGGCTTTACATCCGTCCCAAGGTATCATTTCTAATACATCCGTGGGACAGGCTCGGACACATTGAGTACACCCGATACATGTATCATAAATCTTTACTGAATGCGACATTGGATTTATCCATTTTTGAACGTGATAAAGTTTCAATCTAGTCAATTTATAAATGAATTATATATTGAAATACTAGATGAATCGATGAGTTCTCCGAGTTTTTTTATTAATCTATTTCTGGATTGACAGTGCCAAAATACTTTGATTTCTTATGTTTGTGATAACATGATAATACCTTACGTGCCAGACGTGCTGATTTGAATTAATTTATGAAAATTATAATTTATATGATAATATTACTTATTCAACAAATTCGATTGATTTATCCGAGTTGATTTTCTGTTACGATAAATTGATGAAACAATAGCGAGTCCAATAGCGGCTTCAGCAGCTGCAATAGCTATAACAAAAATGGAGAAAATGGCTCCTTTTAATTGACGACTATCAAAAAAATCAGAAAATGTTACAAAATTGAGATTAACCGCATTTAATATAAGTTCAAGACACATAAGAGCCCTAACCATATTTCGACTTGTGATCAATCCATATAGACCGACAGAAAATAAATAGGCACTCAAAACAAGTACATGTTCGAGCATCATTAACCAACTCCTTATCAATCTCGATTCATTTCAATATGAACAACAATTTAACCAATTGGATTGACTAGAATATAACGAGTAATGGAATAAAGAAATATATTGGGAATAGATAGAACTAATAAAGAATTTCTATTTTATATACAAAGTCAAATAGAAAAAAGGAAATGCATGTGATAGCTCATAACAAAGTTTTTTTATTTCCAGTTCTACAGAGTTATTATTGACGAGCTACAGCAATTGCGCCGATTAACGCAACTAAAAGAATTATTGAAATGAATTCAAACGGAAGAAAAAAATCTGTTGATAAATGAATCCCAATTTGTTGACTATTACTTATCAAATCTTGCTCTACAATCTGGTTTGCTTTTGTAGTCCAAATAATGCCGTACCATGACGTATCTGGAATAGTAGTAATTAGTGAAACAAAAAGACTTGTACAGATCACGTAAGTTACTCCATCTCCAACGGTCCAAAGATGGAAATCTTTGGAGTATTCTGAACCATTTATGAACATCACAGCAAAAATGATTAAAACATTTATGGCTCCTACGTAAATAAGAAGCTGCGCAGCAGCTACAAAATGGGAGTTCGATAGAATA